ACCGCCCTGCTTAGTTCATCCATAAATAGCAGGAAGAAAGAACGAGCAACACTACAAATAAATAAATAAAAAAGTAGTTGGACGACCACATAAATACAAATTTGTATTTCAAATGGTAGTCGTCGAATTTTTTGTAATCGAAAGCATAAAGAAGGTTCGGATAAAGACAAATAAAGATTTAACTGGAGAAGAGTTGTAAAATAGCGGAGACGACAAGTTATAAATCTTAATGCAATGCAGGCATGATTGATTGTTTCTCAATGATTCCCTCCGGACAGAAAGAGAGTCCCTTCATGTAGGAGTCTTAAAGATTTCATTCTATTGAGTTGTGGTTGGTTGTTGACCAACGGGAAAACATGGAAGAAAGAAAGAGAAAGATGCACAAACGAAAGGAAGAAGGGCGACTTCTTTGATAGATTCTGTCCAGCCTAAATCTGTTTTTAGTTTAATACGCAATTTCTTACATATCTCGTTGGGGAGTCGAAGCCACACAAGAACGACCAACTCTAACTGTCGCCCGCTAAACCACTTAGCGACCGGTATTTCTTCTTACAAGCCAAAAGAAAGCATTCACCGACTCTCTTACGGAATCTCAAATCGATTTCTTTGTGTTAAGCATACAGCATTCGTTTGTTTCGAATGTGCTTTGAAAAGCTTATGAGATGAATGATTTCTGATTCTTCTTTCTTACTACTAGAATCAGTCAAGTTCAAGTGTGTCATCTTTCTATACGATAAATAGAAAGAGCTGACTGAGTGTTGTGTTCATTAATGCCACCAAATCCCATGTCTTTCTTGGTTGGACCAACCCAACCGGTGATTTCCAACAAGTCTATCTTTTTTGGGGGGGAGTGCCCGCACCGTTAAGGGAGTCTTTGTGTGGCTCAGGTTAGATTATGCCATGGTTATCTCCTAATGGGTCTCATCTTTCTACTAAGCGGACTATTAGTTTCAATCTTTTATTGAACTAGTCGTTCATCAAAGCTTCCGGGTGAAAAGCTAGGTGTAAGTCCTTATATTCGGGGCTTACCTAGGATACAGACAGACCTGCTATTTGCTATGGTGAGCGCGGCGTAGGTTGACAACCTTGTCGCGGATGACAACTGATGATAAGACTTTATGGCTGTCAGCCGCAACTAACTAGAGATAGGGGAGGCTGATTATCTGTGTGACATCGATTCGGTGGTTAGAGAGGTTAGTTCAGGGCCCTGATAATCATCACCGGGCGTCTGACACCAGAGCGATCACGGCATTTACTCGGGTTTAGCCTAGACAACGGTTCAAGGATTATCTTGTCCTTGGTGACGTTTGGCATCGGGACCGTAAGGTCGTTGTTGAATATAGGAAGATCTTAGGCAATCAGGGGGTTTACTCCAATCGGAAGACTTGCTTTTCCATAGGGATTGAATGCCGGATTAATCACTTCACGGGAGAGAACACGAGGGATGAGCGACGATCGACCTACCGCTCCGTGGGTTTGTACTAGTAGATAAGGTAGTTCATGAGTTCGTATTACAATCAGAGGGAGGAAAAGCAATGACCAGATGGTAGTGATCAAAATCTCCTAAAGAAAGGTAAGGCCATAGTAGAAAGCACTTATCCGCTAAGGCTTCGCCAGTTCCCATGACAGTTGGTGGTGGGAAAGTAGAAACAGTTGTTCTTGAAGCTGTCCCTGGGGAAGTTAGAGGTAAGGGTGTAGGTAAGGTAGTAGTGATCAGATGAACATCTCACTTTCGCTATCAGAGCTATGTGAGGCGATCTCCGTGAGGGAGTCTTATCTCGAAAGGAGTGAGACTGCCTACCTAATGAAATTAATAACAGAGGCGAGCGGAGTGAGGGCGGTGGGCGGGCACGGTGGGAAAGAAGACCTGCCTCGCGCCATTGAAGACGAAGACGCTACGAGTCGTGCTTAACGTGAGGAAGCAACGACTCTACGCTCACTGGAATGCTCCTAAAGAGATTATTCCCTAAGAGCGTACAACTTAGTGCTCGATCGCGAATGGCCAAAAAAGAGATTAGTAGTATGCCCCAGAAGAAGGAGATGATAAAGAGATCGTACCAATCTGGATCTTGGTAGGATCGATTGAGATAGCCCTCGAGAAGGCTTATTTCAGTCGGAAGAACGCCGAAAACGTTCTGATAAAGAAGGAGATAAACGTTATCATAAATGATAAAGGGCATTCGAACTAGCATCGACAGCACGACCAAACACTTAAAGGAAAAAACGATTCTCCGGCTTCGCACATAAAAAACAAAAACTTTCCCTTCCCAATTAAAAGAGAAATAAAAATAAACTTCTTACTTATATAGTAAGTAGTAAAGAGGAAAAGGCATGACCAGAAGAATTGTGTGAAATAAATGACTTTCTCCAGTTGAGGCATGGTATGAAACAGAAAAAAGTCTATCAAGAATTTACCTGTGGTTCAAGAAATCAAAATTCTTGAATTTTCGCCACATAAAGGCTGGGGGAATCGAACCACTTCCATCCAGGACCCATCACGAATCTGACTTAACTTAGTAGACGAACGTCTTTCTCTTAAGTTAAAGGCGCTCGTTGCTTGTCGGATCTTCTCTTCTTCTCTTATGAAATTTCGAGTTTGAAAGGAAACTCAGTCCTTAAGTATTAGGCTGATCGGCTGATAGGATTGACTCGCGGACTGGATGAGACCATTCACTCACGGAAGACTTGCTAGATATCGCTCCTTCAAAGTGAGCCTCTTTCATAGGAATTCCCCCCAGCAGATCAGGGGGTTCCTATAGGGGCCGGGTACACTCTACCTGAAATGAAAATGAGACAGAAATGAATGCAAGACTTCGAAAGCTTGCAATACGGAGAGTGGGTGTATGATAACGAAAGGCTAAAGCAGATGACATCGGCTAGTGAGCAAACGAGAAGGCCTTTTTAGAAAGCCTTGTTAAATTAAATCAACCCTAGATGCATCGAATCTGGGCTTAGCATCAAATCCTTCTTTTCGAGAAGGAAGTAAGGCATTGGAATTAGAAAAGAAAATGGCATTTATCCCAAGATAGCGGTAGCAAGTGTTCTGTGGAGGCTAGGAGTAGCAATAGGAGAAGGAAAGACAAGCAAGGGCTTTAGCATTTACCATAAAAGGCTTAAGCGTCCGGTCTTAATGCCAGGAATGAGAGCTGGTGCTCTAAAGCGGTTCAGGGCATATCTCACTAAGATAGACTCCGCTGCTATTGAATCATCTCTTTGAAGTGAAGGCCAAATGCCACATCAGTAAGAGAAGTGGGCAAAAAAGCTGCTCTCCTAACCGGTATCGGTGGTGGTGTCATAGAAGTAAGCGCTGTTGTCGGAAGGAGTAAGGACTAAAGGCCCAGAGTCAACTGCTGGTGGTTCCAGACTCTCTAAGAAGGGCCTCCTACCGATAAACTACAGTCGCCCCTTCTTCCACATCAACCCTCGTAAGTAGCAGAGTCCCGCCAGTTCACTTCCTTGAATTCTTAGTCGAGTAAGCCTACCAATAGCGGGAGCAATGTCCAGTTCAACCGAAACTACTGCTGCATAAAGGGCAGGTCCAACGGCACCACACCTCCTATTGATAAAATAAAAAGGTCAATACTTAGCTTCCTAATAAGCTTTCAAGAGAACAATGTGTTCAAACCGAAGCTCCTAGATCAAAGGCATAACTTGGGTCTACTGGTCTGACATCGCTCCTAGAATTGGATCCGATCCTAGCCTAGCTTCAAAGAAGTCGTTACGCGAGAAGGTGTAGGTGCTGCTCGATCGAGCCAAGTAGTCCCTTTCTGCTCATAGTAGCCTTTACTACTCATAATGGCCAATACCCCTTCCACTAGAGTTGCGGATTCTACTCTTGAAGTGAGTGAGTCAAGATCTGCAAGGACTGAACCGAGCTTCCTCCTCCACTGGATCGAGTTCACTTACGCTTTCCCTTCTTCATCTCAAGGTTTTGGAACTTATTATAAGAAGCTCCCACATTGGTTGGCTAGGTTGAATTATGGGTCTGAAGCCCTGACCTTCTATCTTTCCCAAGAGCAAATTCCGACATATCTCTGTTCGAATCGAAACTTCCTCTGTTTGTTGGAAAGAAGTCCGCTCTTCGGTCATCTACTCGGTCTACTATATAAGATAGAAGCGAAGCAGCTACTGCAGACATTAGGGGTAGGTAGGCAAGAGAGGCTGGAGACACGGAACTATCAGCACTGTAAGCAGAAAGGACTAGAGCTTCACAGAGGGGTCATCGAGCTAGGTCAGAATCCTCAACTTAAGGCTGATGAAAAGAGAGTCTAATTCTGTCAATAAAGGTATACCCCGGAACCAGCTCTTCATAAAGCCAGCAATTAAGAGCAAGAAAAACTTAATAGCTAACGCGCTTCCTCCTTCTAATAGGGCTTGGTTAAGGCTCGGCCTCGGCCTGTTCTAACTCCTTACCCGATAGAAAAGTTTCCTTCCATGGAAGCTAACCCAACAGTTAGGGTGTTGGCTCTAAATAAAATAAAAATGGAAGGTCCATTCCTTTCATGCACGAGCACCTACTCCCAGCTTATTCCAACAAGTTACCAAATCCAACTCTTTAAAGAGCTAGCAGAACAGCCAATCTCTCTTATTCGGGAATTGCTTCAGATGAGACTAATGGTAAAGGCGCTTCAACTCATTCAACTCAATGGACCGGGACCAAGGTAAGTTCCAGAACCAGAAAGAAGCAAAGGTTTTTATTCCTATCCCATTAATCAGATGTAACTAGTTCGTCCTGATAGTCACTCTTGCCAGCCAGTCGTGTAGTGAGCCAGATGCTTCTTTTTCCTATTCTGATACCCTTTCAGACATTTAAGCATCCATTTTGGCCCCAGTCCGGCATTTGAGGATCATTTTTCTTACAATTTCGACGCCTAAGAAAGTTAGCAACATTTTTTGTAGTTGTAGACATTGAGAATGAAGTTTATTTTTTGGTGTCTATCTACCATGGATCAGAAATTCAGGACTAAAACAAGCAATAATGTGCTTCTCTCACTACTGAGGTATCAGTGTGCCCGTTCCTGTGCCTGAGGGAAGGAGAAAATATGGATGGGTGGTCGGAACCAGAATTTTGTGGGTTGCGTATGAACTTCATTTAGGAGTTCTCTGACCCCGGCTTTCGAAAGAAAGTCCCGGCGGGGCCCGGGTTGTGGAATATCCATAATTTCATTCACAGACAGGTACGGCAGCAGGTAGGGTTGCTAGTTCAAGTGGCTATCTGCCATCGAAGCTGTAGGACCTATGGTTGGGCTAAGGTAAGCTGTTGGTCTAGTAACTAGGCTCGATGGAATTAAGACTGAGAAAGATTCTTATTACGCCGAAAGAAATATCCTCTATTGACTTTAGTGGTATAGGTATATACCGCCCAAAATCAATAAAATAAGAGAAATTAAGCCGAAGGAGAAGGAGATATGGAAATGGAATATCGATAGAGTGATAGGTAGCTTACAGAAGAAGTCGATGGCACAGAATCAGAAGTTAAATCTCAATCCTGCGAGATAATGAATTTCGTATAGCTCATAAAGCTAAATCTCTCATGTGGTTCGGTGCGCAGCAAGACCTCTTCTCGCAATTAATGTAATGGTCATCCTTTTCTTTGATTTGATCATGCATTTCGGAGGGGAATCTCAGAAGCCCAGTGAAAAGACCATACTGCGAACAAGGGTCTGAAAGAGGCTCGACTCTGTCCAGCAGGTAGTATACAATACTCAGTGCCTTTTCCCGTCAAAATGGCGAGGCTTCTTTATATGTTTATAACCCCTATTCAATCTTTCTCGTGAGCAAAGAACAGATGTTCTTGTTATGTACTCAGGCTATCCACGGTCGATACTAATAAGATAAGAATAAAGGGCTCTCCTACCGTTGTAAAGCTACAGCTCGAAAGGTTTCTTTACTTTTGATCGCAGATACTCTTGAACGGTGAGATTCTCCTCCGGTTAAGGCTGAAGTGCGCTACCTAACATTCGTTCTATTCTCAGTTTCTCGTTTATCCTTCATAGAGGCATGGATAGAGATCCAGTTTTTATTTAGTACTCGATTGAGCTTATTTCTCGCCTTTGGCTGAGAGGGATTGAGGATCGACGGAGTTGATCTAGGATAGCGAACCACGACATTTGAACGATAAAGATAGGTGGCGGTCGGTGCGCAGGGCCGCTCGCTCCTATCGCTTTGTTGTTGGCTGACAGCCCCTACCGCTAATCAGAGAGAGGTATCGAATCGAATGTTGTGGCGGCCTTGAGCTCTTCTTCTTCCTCTCAAGGCCTAGGTTTAGCCGGGGAGACATAATCAATGAATCAATTCGATGGCGGTTTCCTTAGCTCATAGTTTCAAGAAGTCATATAATCAATAAGATAATAGGCGCACTCATGCTTTTAGTTGCGGCACTCTCCTCCGCTCTACCTCGCACTGAGATGATTCATCTTAGCTTGATTGCTTGCTTAATTGAAGCTAGGTGTGAGGTGAAGACTTTGCGCATAATCTTAGGGCAGGTCTCCGCGCTTAGTTGAAAGGCTAAGGTCTGACTATCGAATCAAAGATTGATTGAGAGGCGAGAAAAGTCTATCATTTCTTCTGTCTCCCATTCTGACCATGAATAGATTACATCAAGAAACCAAGAAAAAGAAAGACTTTTCAGGTTATCGTCCGAGTCATGAAAGTCAGAATATGAGAAAGACTCCTCCAAGTCAGCCCAACTACCAGCTGTTTGGATTAGATCTCCAAAGTCTGGAACCTTTATCTTTCTGCCAAAGCAGCTCAGGGACGGATTGCCCTGAGGTGGAATTGAATTCTTCAGTCTTAGACCATCCTTCAAGAACATTGCACGTAGCATCACCACTTCCTACGCATTTCGTCGGTCAAAAGACCAGGTCAAATTTCCTATTTCCACATCTCCGGTACCTATCTTATGGTCTAATTCACCTCGCAACTAAGGGCGCACTTCTCTTCTCATAATTACAGGATCAAGTCCTCTATTTATCTGTCTTAGGTGTTCGTGGTCAGAAGGTTGAGCATAGAATGGCAGTTTCGCGTACTCCTCTGTCTTTTTCCTATCTTCTCTCTTCAATTACCGAGACCCGTACATACAAAGGTCTAGGTAGCTCATCTCCTTCTAAGAAGTCAGATCTCCTTCCTATATTCTAAAAAGAAAGAATAAGAGCCTTTCTTAATAAACTCTTGAATTGAATTGTCAGGAGAGGTTGGGGAAGACTTGGCTGCGGCAAGTCAAGGAGAGGTTAGGTCAAGGGATTTCAGACAGAAGTCCCATCAATCAGAAGAAAAGGATGTTCCAGGAAAGAGGGGAACAAGGATATCCAAAAGAATAGGCCTTGAAGGAAGGCATGAATGAGGGGAGACCGGTCTAAGGGCTGCAAGATATGCTACAAGGTTGAATCAGTCCACTAAGGGATGACCTCTTCTACATGATTTCAGCGAAGTGTTCAAGTCAAGGCCCTAGACTAACTACAAAGGGCGATCAAAGAAAAGAAGACTTGAAAGAAAAGCCTT